TCCTCCGAATCTACTCTTTGAAAGAAAATAAGTCTCTTTTCTTTAATTAACCTTAAGTTAGTGTTTGAGCCTCAAAATTTATCCCCATGAAAATTGAAACACCTAATCGTTTGAATCTTTATTGCGAAGTCTATAAATTATACGTCCCCTTGTTGAATCATAACGGCTGACTTCTATTTTTACTCTATCTCCTGGTAGTATTCGTATAAAACTACGTCGTATCCGCCCTGAAACATAACCTAGAACCAGGTCCTCGTTATCTAAGCGAACCCAGAACATGCCATTGGGAAGTGATTCAGTAATTAAACCTTCATGGATCAATTTTTGTTCTTTCATTCCAGGTAACCTCCTTGAAGTATTAACTAATGGAGGAGGAGTGACATTAGACAACCCACCTCTACTCTCTTTTTCATAAATAGGAAGTTACGTATCAAATTCGTATACCAGATGGATCACCTCACCATATATAAAACAAAATTTCTCCTCCAATTCTTTCTAGTCGAGCTTCCCGATCTGTCATTATACCTCTAGAAGTAGAAAGAATTACAACCCCTATCCCGCCTGAAATCCTAGGAATTCGTTGAGAGTTGGAATAGATTCGCAGACCAGGTCTGCTGATACGCTTTAAAATATTTCTATATGCTCTTTTCCTATTTCTTCTATGTCGTAGGGTTAAAACCAAGAAATCCTTGTTGTTTTCCCGGTGCTTCCTAACATTTTCGATAAAACCCTCTCGTAGAAGTATTTTAACAATGTTTTCGGTAATATTAGTGGATGGTATTCGAACTGTTCCTTTTTTATCCATGTCAGCATTTCTTATATAAGTTATTATATCGGCAATAGTGTCTCTACCCATGACGAACTATCATTTTTTTTCTTTGATATAATCAACATGTTTCTTTTTTTCTTTTTCATTAAAGGTATATGCCTGAGACATAATCTACTAATTGATCCATTTCAAAGACCCTACTACACTATTGTCTCGTCTACTAGCGTTCATTATTTATAATACTTCGGGAGCTAATGAGACTATCTTAGTGAAATTTAACTGTCTCAATTCACGAGCAATTGAACCAAAAACTCGGGTGCCTTTTGGATTTCCTTCTTGATCAATGACAACTGCTGCATTGTCATCATACCGGATTATCATACCGTTGTCGCGCTTGAGTTCTTTACATGTACGTACAATTACAGCTCTGATTACTTCTGATCTTTCCAGGGGCATATTTGGCACTGCTTCTTTGATTACAGCAACAATAACGTCACCGATATGAGCATATCGGTAATTACTAGCTCCTATGATTCGAATACACATCAGTTTTCGAGCTCCGCTGTTGTCCGCTACATTCAAAAGGGTCTGAGGTTGAATCATCTTTCTTTTATTTGAGTTCTTTCAATGCAAGAGGCGAGGGGGAAAAGCAAATTTTCTGTCCAGAAATAAGTAAACCAGCGATTATAGATTATATTTTTCATCATTCATAAATATTCCTTTGGTCCGATATCCCTATTCCGCAATAACGAATTTTGTTCGTATAGGCATTTTGCGCGCCGCTATTTCCATAGCGGCTCTGGCTACGGTTTCTGATACTCCGCCCATTTCATAAAGTATTCGATCTGGTTTAACGACGGATACCCAATATTCGGGAGATCCCTTACCCGAACCCATACGTGTTTCCGCGGGTCTTAGTGTAACGGGTTTGTCGGGGAATATACGTACCCATATTTTTCCGCCACGACGGGCATATCGTGTCATTGCGCGGCGCCCTGCTTCTATTTGTCTAGATGTGATCCAAGCGGGTTCAAGTGCCTGAAGCGCATATCTACCGAAACAAATACGATTGCCCCGATAAGATACTCCTTTCATTCTTCCTCTATGTTGTTTACGAAACCTGGTTCTTTTGGGGTTATAGTTGATGGTAGTGTCTCAATTCCATCTCTACTACAGAACCGGACATGAGAGTTTCTTCTCATCCAGCTCCTCGCGAATGAAACGATAAATAAACGATAAATAATATTAGGATTATTTAATGAATGAAATTTCGCGGGCGAATATTTACTCTTTTATATTTATCTGCTTTATTCGTAGGGTCTCTCCATAACCTCTTTGAAGAAATCAGTTCGCTCCCGGCGCGTTCCGCCATCCCGTCCAGTGAATCATTAGGATTCGGTTTCAATCGAATCCTCCGCAGTCACAGGTTCCGTCGTTCCCATAGCTTCTCCTCCATTAATGTCGAGGTCTGAATTCTGCAATGGAGCTTCTAATTTAATCTGTCCCTGAGTCAATCTCCTCAGTCTCTATCGACTCAATGCTCTTTATTTTTTCCTATGAAATCTATCTAAATTATAGATGAATTGAATTATATTATAGTATATGATGCCTTATCACATTGCCCTTTCTGAGATGATTCATAGACCATACATATTGGAATAATATATCATTTCTTTTCCCCTTCTCCCTTTCTCTCATCTTTCCATTCATCCGCATCCCTCTATTTTGGTT